CACAAACCATTCTTTTCCACATCAGAATTCTCTTTCTGATATTTATGTTATGAAAGAAAAAGTACAAAAATGAAAAAAAAAAAAAAAGATCATTTTTTTCCTTATTTGATCGTATCAGAAAGGAACTTTGGTATTGCTAAATCACAGACAAAATAAATATATAAAGCAACAGAACCATCATAGTATTTTTTTTACTCCTACGAAAGGAAGGGTGGTAAATGGATCATTCAACGATCTGGATCGGATGGATTCTATTTCTTTCTTCAATAGAATAGAAGAGAAGAAAAAGAAAAAGTAAATTCCATTGTGGAGCCGTATGCACAAAAGATGCCCGTACGGTTGTACAATTCTATTTTTTTCTTATATTTTTTTATCCCTTACTTTAGCCCAATCATGCAAGATAGAAGAACCGTTCATGATGTTATATCAATATCATCAGGGTTATGATTCACCAACCTGCTAGTTCTTTTTATGAAGCACAAGCAGGCGAATTTATCCTGGAAGCGGAAGAACTACTGAAACTTCGCGAAACCCTCACAAAGGTTTATGTACAAAGAACGGGTAATCCTTTATGGGTTGTATCCGAAGACATGGAAAGAGATGTTTTTATGTCAGCAACAGAAGCCCAAGTTCATGGCATTGTTGATCTTGTAGCGGTCGAAAATGAAAATACTAGGAATTTCATGTAAATCCATTTCAAACCATAATTCGAATTTTCTGCGATTTGATATTGAATAGAAAAAAAAATTCATGATCATCAATCATCAGGTTAAGATCGATCTAAACCAACCCATTCCATTCTAGAATTCTATATATACATACGACATGCCAACTATTAAACAACTTATTAGAAACACAAGACAGCCAATAAGAAATGTCACGAAATCTCCCGCTCTTAGAGGATGTCCTCAGCGTCGAGGAACATGCACTAGGGTGTATGTGCGACTCGTTCAGATCATGAGTTCGAACAAATGAGACAATTTTCCAGTATCAATGACCAGTACCAATGAATAGGATAGATAGAGAAGATCTATCATATACCTATATTGTGTTTGGAATTTATGGTTTACATTGGTGCAAATCCAATCACCTAGATTTGAGATGAAAAGCAATTCTCCATTGGGGGCAAATGGTTATCCATTAAGCGGAGGAAATGATATTATAAGAAGCAAAAAGGTTATACTCCTATTCTTGAAAGAACGGACTAAGAGGGTCAGCTACCTAGCCAACTTTCATAATTAAATGCCGTTACTGTATGAATAACTCTTATTGTGAAAAGAACTATTACTGTATAATTGATGGGTAGAGCCAAAGAGTGTGAACTATACAAGTTAACAATAACATTTGATAAAATGAAAGAAGAGGCTCCGGTGTATAGAGAGGACCTCACCGTTTAAAAAAAAAGTAACCATAGAAACGATGGAACCCACTATTTTTTTTTTATTTTATTTGGTATCGTTAGAATTTCTTATTTCCAGGTAAAATGCCTGGAAGGAATAAAAAATCGTGGTTGGGGAAAGTCATAGTAGCAAAAGCCATTGGAATTTATATTTTATATATCGGAATAATCCGTTTTGTTATTAATTGACGGGGGGTAAAGGATGACTGAAAGAAGAGAAATCAATTAGTTATTCATTAAGGTTTAATTTGATTCAATGACCAGAGTTAAACGAGGATATACAGCTCGGAAACGTCGAACAAAAATTCGTTTATTTGCATCAACCTTTATTGGGGCTCATTCAAGACTTACTCGAACGACTACTCAACAGAAAATGAGAGCTTTGGTTTCCTCTCATCGAGATAGAGGCAGGCAAAAGAGGGATTTTCGTAGTTTGTGGATCACTCGAATAAATGCAGTAATTCGTGAGAATAAGGTATTCTATAATTATAGTAGATTAATACCAAATCTGTACAAGAAGCAATTGCTTCTTAATCGTAAAATACTTGCGCAAATATCTATATCAAATAAGAATTGTCTTTACATGATTTCCAATAAGATTATCAAATAAAGGATATGATATTATAAAATATAATACAGAAATGATTGAAATTGAAACAGAATTCCCCGGAGAATGAACTCCGGGAAGATCGAATAAAAAAAATTAAGTAAGATAAGTAATAGGAATGAACGAACATGTTTCAATAAAAAAAAAGATTTCTTCTTCCCCCATTTTTTATTTCTTATAACACAAGAAATAAATCGGGATTCTAGGCCTTTTGAACAAAACATCAATCTGAGCTTGAGTTCCAATTGGAGTTTTGAGTCAATTGACGAGTATGTTTATTTATTTCTGGTTCTAGGACCAGAAGTTCTGGGGATCGACTCGGCTCTCTCAAATTGTTTCTCATTATTAAGAAAAGGTAACAAAGATAAAATACGAGCTTGTTTTATAGCAATAGTAATTAATCGTTGTTGTTTCAAGGTCAATTTATTCACCCGTCTAGATAATATTTTTCCTTGTTCACTAATAAATCGACTAATTAAACTCATGTTTCTATAATCGATTCGATCCCCCGATCCAATTGGGGACAAACGCCTACGAAAGGATCGCTTGTATTTACGAAAAGGTTGCTTGGATTTATCCATGGTTTATTCCTTATCTCTAAAATTCTATTTCTTTATTCATTTCAGATCTGACCGAAATAGGCTTTGATTCGCATCGTTTATATTATACATATCATATATAATACACATCATATGTATGTATATATATATAAAATTAAATCGGGTTTGGTTTGTATTGTATATATTATGTATATTATATATGTTATATTATATATGTTAAGTTAAATATGTTAACTTAAATTAAATATGTAAAGTTCTTCCTCTTCCTGTTCCTTGGAAAGATCGCGCACACGTTCCGTTCCATCTATTTCTTTATTTCCCCATGAATCGTATGCTTGTGACAATAGTGACAAAATTTTCTCAATTCTAATCGACTGGATGTATTGTGTCGATTCTTTTGAGTAATATATCTAGAAATACCCGGCGATTCTTTATTGACACCATTTCGGACACAACTGGTACATTCCAAAATAACTCTGACTCTGACATCTTTACCCTTGGCCATGAACCCCCTTTTGATTTGGATCGACTTAACTTCTTCTATTTTCGACCCGAACTGAAGAAGAATAAAAGAACAAAAAAATCAATAAGAAAATCAATAGAAGTTACTAACTTGAAATTCAATTTTCATTTCTAAAGCTAAAGATTTCGTTGTGTTGTATGTGTTGTAATTATATAATTACAATTAATATTAATAGAGTAATAGGAATAATAATAGTAATAATTAATAATAAAGTAATAATTAAGTAATACAATTTCTTTCTAACTATCAATTATTCCTATCTTAAATCCCAATATTTCATTTAAGTATCTTCTTTTTATGCTATGATTTCGTGGATCCTGCCCTAGATCTGGATACACATTTCCATTTCTGTTCCCCCAAATTCGATCTTAGATTCACCAGATTTTTGTCGAGGTTCAATACACTTTTTCTTTTTCTTTCCTTCCTATCCTAAAGAACTGAAAAAAAAGGAAGGGGCGAAATTTGAGTCACGTCACGTAGAATTGTATCCCTAATTTTCTTCATTTCTTCGCATATTAATAACTAGAATTAAAAAAAAGGGAATGACAAGGCATCTGGGAATAAACGATTAATTTCTATCAATAGACCTGCTAAAGACCCAAACCATAGAGTAGTTAGCACAGGTGCCGCGGAGAGATATGTTTTTATATCTCGCATTGAAAATCCTCCTTCTTTATTGTAATACATATATGTATGGTCAGATGTTGTAGTTCAAGATCATTTGTATATTTTTTTTTACTTTACGCGGAATTCCTAACTAAAATAGATATGTACAATGAACCAATAGATGAGATTTTCCTGTCCCTAAAAAAGAAAAAGATGACCCCTTCTTCCTGAGCATTTCCGATAAATTTTTATTCTTTTTTTATACGATACGCCGATAAGATAAATTTTCATTTTTTTTTATACGTTAGGTTTCAGATGTATAAAATTCTTTTATTATATGAAACCAAAAAGAAGAAATGACAAGAAAATTGTATATAGATAGAGGGGAAAATAACAATGTGGAAAACAAGACAGGGATTTTGTACAATGACACTGTACAAGAACTTTAAAAAGGGATGTAGCGCAGCTTGGTAGCGCGTTTGTTTTGGGTACAAAATGTCACGGGTTCAAATCCTGTCATCCCTACCTATTACTTCTCTTATGGGCAGTAACGAGGGATTAATTAAGATCGATTGAAATTGGACATAATCTTTCATTTTTGCATGCTATACGTATGCAAGATATGTTTGGGGGTAAAAAACCCTTTTCTTTACACTACAGTCGTATCTCCTGTAATAAGAAAGCGCTCTTAGTTCAGTTCGGTAGAACGCGGGTCTCCAAAACCCGATGTCGTAGGTTCAAATCCTGCAGAGCGTGATTCCGTTTATGTTATGTCGAATCACAATAAAAAAACTTAACAAAAAAAAGTTTAATTGAAACTTGAATTTGACCTCCCGCAGGGAGGAGGTCAATCAAAAAAAATAAATGTTACTCAATCAAAGGTCCAACTGATCACCACGTCTGTATTGTAAATATGCAGTTACGAATAATCCTGCCAAAGTAATAGGAATTAGACCTAAGACGATTCCAAATAGAAAAACTTCAATCATATTTCGGTTTTTTGAGGGGATAAAAAGATGGGTAAGATCTATCCCTAAATATTAATCTGAATTATCCGTGAATCTCAATAACCAAGAATTGGCAATTGATGTGGAAAGGAACCATGGAACACCTGGAATCTCAGAGAAATATTCATTTTTATGAATTGTTCATTCAATTCATTTCAAATAAGTCGTATCTTATTCAAACCAATCAATAGAGCTGGGGTTATAGTTAAAGCAGCCAGTAGAAAACCGAAATAACTAGTTATAGTAGGCATGAAAGAGCTAAATTAGATATGTTCTTTTGTTACATATGTTGATAAAA